CTCACTGAGTTCTGTAATTCATTTCTCTTTTCTGAATAGTTGGTTGTGTTGGATGATTGATGGGTAGTCTTAGATTTAGGTTGTTTTTCAAAATATGCACAAATCTTTTTAGGTTAGGTGATGTAAGCTTCATTTACAGTTTTCCGGCTTTTTTCGAGCTTCAAAAAGGCTTGAATTCTTGTTTATCCGTTTAGGTTTTCTTCATTTATTGTTCCATTTCATCTATGCGGTGTGATTTCTGGCTTCTGTTAGATTTTTATTTTTAGCGTAAGTAGAATTAACATAAGTAGTTTAAGTAGTAGCGCGTTACCACCCCCTAGGGGGGAATCCTTTATTCTCAATCAAGATGCCTCAACTGGATAAATTCACTTCGAAATTGATGTCGGAGGGTTTTTCCTCTGTTCGGGACGGCTGTATTTGTCGGACGTTTTCCGGGGGTAGCATTTTACCGATTCAATAATGAAGTTTTTTTTTTCAACTAGAGAGAATGAGAAAGTTATCTTCGACTATAATGCTGGGTATACACTCTTGGAAGAACTCTGTCTGGCAGGACAGCTCACGTCTATTGGACCTGGTGATGAGCCTATTCTCTGTGATGAGGGCTGGATGGTCTTTTTATACCCTAATTGTAATACGGTGTGCGTGTGCTATCCTGATGAAGATTATTAGAGAAAAGGTAATAGCGGGGTCGTAATTGTTGAACGGATTAGTATTTTATTGATAGCGTAGAAGCCGCATATTGCTTTGAAGCGGGTTAATCAAGTTACTTACCTTTAGTAGATCAGTCATCCAAGAATCAAATATCTGAGTTCTGGGTTTAGAAATAGGAGGTAGGATAGTTCCAATACGAATAGGTAGACTAGCAGCTATCGCAGTTCGATGGAGCTATCTGAAGAGCATATGAAGACTTTGGAAATGGATTGCAGCGAGTTACCTTACGGTAAGGAAAGTGCTGTCTAGCGGGTCTCTTTTACCCGCTAAGCTTACATGTATAGGCAAGGTTTTAGCCTCAAAGGCGCGCTTCACTATGGAGGTTTCTCCCATAAATCCAGTAGGTTAAAGACACTATGGAGTCTTCGACCCCAAAGTCTGTGTCTGCGGGTGGAAGCAGCGTGGTGAGGGGGATGGGTGGCGCTCTCTTGCCGATCAGTTTGGACAGCTTCCTTTACCGATCAGTTGTATTATAGAAAGAAGAAAGAGGCCGATAGAAATGAAATCAGACTAGCAGCAATCTTCGATTCTGATCTCATATTAGGAGAGGAAGTGGACTGGGAAGGTAAATCAGTTTAGAAGGTGAAAAGGTTTGATTGATAACAAGGGCAGGAAAGATTCATTAACAAGGGAATCGCGAACCGGAAGTGCTCGAAAGACGACCTCAACACAAGGAGAATGGATGAGGATTCGAACAAGGTGGGATCCAAACAGAGGGAATAGAGGATTAATAACACAGTCTTAAAGCAAGTCCCAAGAACGAGGAGAAAGAAGATAGCCCAAAGCGATGCAGCCCCATTAAATAGGCAGGAGTAATTACTTAAATAAAGAATCAAGACTAATATTTACCTATGCCTTTGTTTAGCCGATCACGAGATTAGAAATTCAGCACAGCTCGACACTCGACAACAGGCGTTACATCCCCTCGATCCGATTATACAGGCTAGCAACAGAGCTGCAGGAGATGCGGAAACCCCTCAAAACTCAAGGAAAAAGGCTTCCTCCGGAAGAGTTACAGATCGATTAGACTAGCTCTAGTACAGGATCTGATTACTATCCGAAAAAAACTAAGCAACCAGAACGAGAAGCGCCGCTTTTATTGAACGCTGTAATCAAAGAAAGAAAAAAGGCGTTACCTATGCCGCTGTTTAGCCAATCACGAGAAATTCAGCACTGGTCGACAAAGGCCGACGTCCCATCAGGCAACCTCCTCTTGTTTGATTCCGTGCACGAGTAACTTAAAGGGGCTTTTCGGCCTCATAGAATAGCGAAACGGCCCGCTCTTACCCTTACCGATAGCATCGATCCTGAGCTAAGGAAGAGTGACAGGCGGAAGGGGGATTCTGACTAAGACTAGCACCGGATTCTCCACATCCGGAATGATCACACTTTCATTCTTTAATCGGATTCCTTCTGAAGCAGGGGATTTTCCCACTACTAGAACGAGGACAGGCCTAGCTACTTTGCAAGCATTCCAGGCTAGAGCGTCCTCCACGACCTTCTCACGGCCACCCGTAACCCCGCATCCATCCGGAAAGGAAATGCCCTTAAAGAAGAAGCTTAATGACGCTCGCGACGAAGTACTGATTCTTATTCTTCTTCTCTAATTAGGGATTCGACCTCCCGCTAGCATCGAAAGAAAAGTAATAAGGCTTCCCGGCTCACCTGAGAGTCTATCACCCTTCGCTCCTGCAACAAGGGCTATAGCTAGTAGAGCTGGTAACAAAGTCCCAGGAATACCCGCAAGAACCAGTAAAGAGACCTCCTACTCCAGCATCATGATTCGGTT